TTTTCTTCATTTTGATTTTTATATTTTTACAAAAAGATAGGAGTAAACTGTGACACGTTCATTAAAAAAAAATCCTTTTGTGGCCAACCATTTATTAAAAAAAATTGAAAACCTTAACATAAAATCAAAAAAAGAAATAATAGTAACTTGGTCTAGGGCATCTACAATTATACCCACAATGATCGGACATACCATTGCGATCCATAATGGTAAGGAACATCTGCCTCTTTTTATAACAGATCGGATGGTAGGCCGCAAATTGGGAGAATTTGTACCTACTTTCAATTTTCGAGGACACGCAAAAAATGATAATAGATCTCATCGTTAAGATTAAATATAACGATACTTATAAATATTCATTACTATTCTATTCCTAAATTAATCGGAGGTAACTTTATGCTAAAAAAGAAAAAAACAGAAGTATATGCTTTAGGCCAACATATAGCTATGTCTGCTGACAAAGCACGAAGAGTAATTGATCAAATTCGCGGACGTTCCTATGAAGAAACACTTCTGATACTAGAGCTGATGCCCTATAGGGCATGTTATCCTATTTTTAAATTAGTTTATTCGGCAGCAGCAAATGCTAATTCCAATATGGGGTCCAATGAAGTCAATTTATTCATTAGTAAAGCCGAAGTGCACGAGGGGACTACCATAAAGAAATTGAAACCCCGGGCTCGAGGGCGCAGTTCTCCCATAAAAAGACCTACCTGTCATTTAACTATTGTAATGAAAGATATATCTTTAGAGGATAAAGATGTAAAGATAAATTCGTTAAAACGAAATCTAGATGGAAAAAAGAGTAGTGGAGGGGTATGGGACAAAAAATAAATCCACTTGGTTTCAGACTTGGTACAACCCAAAGTCACCATTCTCGTTGGTTTGCACAAGCAAAAAATTATTCTGAGAGTCTACAAGAAGATCAAAAAATCCGAAAGTGTATTAAGAATTATGTTCAAAAGTGTATTAAGAATTATGTTCAAAAGAATACGAGAATCCCTTCTTTAGTAGAGGGAATTGCACGTATTGAGATTCAAAAACGAATTGATTTGATCCAGGTTATAATTTTTATGGGCTTCCCAAAGTCATTACTAGAAAATCGACCGCAAGGAATCAACGAACTGCAGACAACTCTACAAAAAGAATTTAATTATGTGAACCGAAAACGAAAACTAAGTATTGCCATCACAAAAATTGCAAAACCTTATGGAAACCCTAACATTCTTGCGGAATATATAGCCGGACAATTAAAGAGTAGAGTTTCATTTCGAAAGGCAATGAAAAAAGCTATTGAATTAACTGAACAAGCAAATCAAAAAGGAATTCGAATCCAAATTGCGGGTCGTATCGACGGAAAAGAAATTGCACGTGTCGAATGGATTAGAGAGGGCCGGGTTCCCCTACAAACCATTCAAGCTAAAATTGATTATTGTTCCTATACAGTTCGAACTATCTATGGTCTATTAGGCATCAAAATTTGGATATTTATAGATGGGGAATAATAAAACTTGAGTTTTGTTTTCCTTCTATCTAGAAAGCTAAACCCGTTCAGTCTTTTTCTCAAAACTAACAATTCTAATTTGAATTCTATTTTGAATTCTATAAGGTTGAATAAAAATTCGATTGAACGTTTGATAAAATTGCTATGCTTAGTGTGTGACTCGTTGGTTTTTAGGGTTAGAATTCAATAAACGAGCCCCATACTAGAAACTTAATAATTCTAGAACTAATAACCAATTCATTACTTCATATTATCTCGATCTAAAGCTAAAGAATCAGTCAAGATGTGAGAAATCGGTCATATCGTTGTAGCAACTGAATTTTTTTGCCAAAAAACACTCAATAGGATTTAAGTGATAAAGCAAAATAGAGAAGAAAGAGGTGGATAAATGGAAGGCTGAGAGAAAGAGAGAAAAAAATCAACGATATAGACTTCCAATATGTAGGGTTTATGAGTGATTTTTTAAAATCTTATATTCTAAAAGACAGTGTAATAAAAGCATCAATACGAATTCATCTATAATTAAAAAAAAAATGACCCTTCTTACTATTACTAGTTACTCGAACAAAAAAAATGAAGAGCTTGGGGTCAATAAAGACTGAGAAAGTTGACTCGAGAACAAATTTCATTATGAGCTCCATTGTAAAATTAGAACCTAACCATTAAGTAAGAAGTGATGGGAACGATATAAGCTGTGAATGTAAAAGATTTTTTTTATTAAATTTATTTTTATTAAAAATGAATCTTAATGATTCGCCGGTTGGGAGAGCGGAACGAGCCGAAAATCCATTCATATATTCTGAGAAATCACTAGACAATTCTGAAATGGAAATAGAAGAGTCAATATTCGCCCGCGAAAACATTCTTTTTTTTTTGAACAAAATCCTTAATAATATTAAATAAATATATTTTTCATTTCGTTTTTATTTTTTTTTATTAAAATTATTATCGCGAGGAGCCATATGAGAAGAAATTCTCATGTATGGTTCTGTAGTAGAGATGGAATTCAGAAACAACCATCAACTATAACCCCAAAAGAACCAGATTCCGTAAACAACACAGAGGAAGAATGAAAGGAAAATCGTATCGAGGGAATCATATATCTTTCGGCAAATATGCTCTTCGGGCACTTGAACCCGCTTGGATCACATCTAGACAAATAGAAGCGGGTCGGCGAGCAATGACCCGAAATGTACGTCGTGGTGGCAAAATATGGGTACGGATATTTCCAGACAAACCAGTTACAGTAAGGCCTGCTGAAACACGTATGGGCTCGGGGAAAGGATCCCCCGAGTATTGGGTAGCTGTTGTTAAACCAGGCCGAATACTTTATGAAATGACTGGAATAACAGAAAATATAGCTAGAAGGGCAATTTCAATAGCAGCATCAAAAATGCCTATACGGACTCAATTCATTATTTCGGGATAAACGATAAACAAAGTAGAACCAAAAGAAATGAAGCGGGTCTTGGAAAATTGCAAATTTTTTATTTTAGTTTTAGACAGGGAATATTTCTTTTTTTTTCTTCGTCCTTTGCATTGAAAGAACAGATTAAAAAATGATATGATTCAACCTCAGACCCATTTAAATGTAGCAGATAACAGCGGGGCTCGAAAATTGATGTGTATTCGAATCATAGGAGCTAGCAACCGCCGATATGCTCATATTGGTGACGTTATTGTTGCTGTGATTAAAGAAGCAGTACCAAATATGCCCCTAAAAAGATCAGAAGTGGTCAGAGCTGTAATTGTACGTACCTGTAAAGAGCTCAAACGTGACAACGGTATGATAATACGATATGATGACAACGCTGCGGTTGTTATTGATCAAGAAGGAAATCCAAAAGGAACGCGAATTTTTGGCGCGATCGCCCGGGAGTTGAGACAATTCAATTTTACTAAAATAGTTTCATTAGCTCCTGAGGTATTATAAATCAAAATCGTGTAGAGTTGGAGTATTTGAAAGAAATAAGATTGTATCTCACGCATATATCGTTATTGATTAGTCATATTTATAAATAAACAAATACGTAAAAAAAAAACATGTTGATTATATCAAATTTAGATTCACTAATAATTTTAGCTTATCATGGGTAGGGATACTATTGCCGAGATAATAACCTCTATACGAAATGCCGATAGGGATAAAAAAAGGGTGGTTCGAATAAGATTTACTAATATTACGGAAAATATTGTTAAAATACTTTTACAAGAGGGTTTTATCGAAAATGTGAGAACACATCGAGAAAATAACAAAAATTTTTTGGTTTTAACATTACAACACAGAAGGACTACAAAAAAGCCCTATAGAAATATTTTAAATTTAAAACGGATCAGTCGACCCGGTCTACGAATTTATTCCAACTCTCAACGAATTCCTCGAATTTTAGGCGGGATGGGGATTGTAATTATTTCTACTTCTCGAGGTATAATAACAGACCGGGAAGCTCGTCTAGAGGGAATCGGCGGAGAAATTTTGTGTTATATATGGTAATCCTTCTAATATACATATACAAATTGGATTTGAAACGTACTCCTTGTAATTGTAAAAAAAAACGAAAATAGACGGGTTGTCCAATATTGTTCTATTCCTCCTCCCTTAGTTGATACTTCACGGGGGTTTTACCTCTAATGAAAACAAACAAAAATGGATTCATGAAGCTTTAATTACCGAATCGCCTCCTAACCGCATGTTCCGGGTTCATTTAGATACTGAAGGTCTGATTCTAGGTTATAAGATTCGACGTAGTTTTTTACGGATACTACTAAGAAATAGAGTCAAAATTGAAATAAGTCATTATGATTCAACCAGGAGACGCACAAGTTATCGACTCCACAACAAGGATTCGAAGGATTTGTTGGTTTTTTTTAACTGAACATTCCTTGCGTCAGAATATGATGCAAGATGCACAAAATTTCAGGAAACTTATTTTCTTCCAAGAAATAGATTCAGATTTAAGACAAGGAATAACAAATATGAAAATAAGAGCTTCGGTTCGTAAAATTTGCGAAAAATGCCGCCTAATCCGTAGGCGGGGGCGAATTATAGTAATTTGTTCTAACCCAAGACATAAACAAAGGCAGGGATAATCAGGCTCGCTAAAGAAACCGCATACATACATAAAATAATATAAATAAGGAATCTATTTTAACATGAAATGGATATATCCATATATCTCTGACTCATATTTATGAAATGATAAAATATGCCAAAAGCTATACCCAGAAGTGGTTCACGTAAGAATAGACGGATTAAGAGTACGCGGAGAATACCAAAAGGAGTTATTCATGTTCAAGCAAGCTTCCATAATACCATTGTCGCTGTTACAGATGTACGGGGACGCGTGTTTTCTTGGTCCTCCGCCGGGACTTGTGGATTCAAGGGTACGAGAAGAGGCACACCATTTGCTGCTCAAACCGCAACAGCAAATGCTATTCGTACGGCAGTAGATCAAGGTATGCAACGAGCAGAAGTCATGATAAAAGGTCCCGGTCTCGGAAGGGACGCAGCACTACGAGCTATTCGTAGAAGTGGTCTATTATTAACTTTCGTACGAGATGTAACCCCTCTGCCACATAATGGCTGTAGACCTCCAAAAAAAAGACGCGTGTAGAAATACCTATTGAATAATTTTCAATAAAAACAAGAGAAATAAACGATTCAATGATCTAATCAAATATTATTATTACTATGGTTCGAGAGAAAATAACAGTATCTACTCGGACACTACAATGGAAGTGTGTTGAATCAAGAACAGATAGTAAACGTCTTTATTATGGACGGTTTATTCTGTCTCCACTTATAAAAGGTCAAGCCGACACAATAGGCATTGCAATACGACGAGCTTTACTTGGAGAAATAGAAGGAACATGTATCACACGTGTAAAATTTGACAAAGTCTCACATGAATATTCTATCATATCGGGTATTCAAGAATCGGTCCATGAAATCTTAATGAATTTGAAAGAAATTGTATTTAGAAGTAATTTATATGGAACTTGCAACGCATCTATTTGTGTCAGAGGTCCTAGATATGTAACTGCTCAAGATATCGTCTTACCACCTTATGTCGAAATCGTTGATAATGAGCAATATATAGCTAGCCTGATGGAACCAATTGATTTGTGTATTGAATTAGAAATCGAGAGAAATCGAGGATATCTTAAAAACACACCACAGAACTTTCAAGATGGAAGTTATCCTATAGATGCTGTATTCATGCCTGTTCGAAAT